AATAGGTATTGGTATGTATCCCGATTTTGTTCTTTCGCTATCAGTTGACAAGGTTGAGGGTATTATATCTAATTATTTTTATAGATAGTTTTCTTAAAGTTTCTTAAAGAAAAAACTCCTATTATTTTTAAGAGTCGGTTGGATAATGAAAAAAAAAGAAGGATTTTGATTCTCTTAAATTTTAAATAAAGTAAAAACAAAATATGAATTTAAATTTTCACCCAACATACTTGGTCTTTGCGAGAACCGCGTGAATCACTACACTACTTGATTCGCGCGGTTCTCGCCGGTTGACACAATGTGTTTTATATACACTGTATTGCATTCTGTTTGTATTCGTAATAACTTTTCTTTTATTTAACTAGAGGTTAACGTAAATGAACCATAACTATGTAGCCCAATTCCTAATAGATTGACCCCAAAATAGCATATCCAAATTATAAGAAAGCCTAGAGTCGCCACAATTGCGGAATTAGTCCCCTGCAAATTTTTATTTGTTCGAGTATGCAAATAAATTGCGAATACGATCCAAGTAATAAAAGCCCAAGTTTCCTTTGGATCCCAACTCCAATATGATCCCCATGCTTCATTAGCCCATACTGCTCCTGAAAGAATCCCTATGGTTAAAAAGATAAATCCTAGGCTAATCACACGATAACTCCAAAAATCTAATTGTTGAATCAATTGGGCCTTGTAATAATTCTTAGCATAAAAAAAAGAAGTTTTTTTAAAAATATTATTTCTTTCATTATTGTATTGGATTTCACCAAATGAAAAAGATTCATTTAATTTTAATAAATTATTACTTTTAGAACTATAAAAAATCTTTCTAAATGTAATGACTAGAAGTGCTACTGATAATAATGATCCACAAAGAAGAGCCGCATAGCTCAATATCATCATACTTACGTGCATTATTAACCACTCCGATTGTAGAGCGGGTATTAATATTGTGGGTTTATGTATTTCATTTAAAAGACCCGACGTAGCAAAGCCTTGGGTAAAAATAGTACTTGAGGCAGTTATTGTGGTTAAATAATTTTTTCGTTTTTTTAAATAGGGCACTATATGAATAAGGGAGAAACTCCATGAAAGAAAAATTAATGATTCATATAAATCACTTAGTGGGAAATGGCCCGAATAAATCCAACGGGTGATTAATAATCCTGTTAGACATAAAAAGGTAGCTAGCATCCCCTTTTCTGACGAATCATTTGGTTTTATGATTTCATTGCCCAATAAGGTTATCAAATGAATTGTAATCACAATTGAAACAATAGAAAAGGAAATATGAGTTAATATATGCTCTAAAGTTGAAAATATCATAAAAAAGAAAAAAGGTGGGGATCCCCCATGTTAATATTAATTATTGGGAATTAAATTTATTTTTATTTTATTATAGGATCTATTGGATCTCGTTTAGAAGATGGCATGCCGCCACTCGGACTCGAACCGAGATGCTCTAGCACTGCTTCCTAAGAGCAGCGTGTCTACCGATTTCACCATAGCGGCTTGCTCGAATTCATAATAGCCTATTTATATTCAATAGTCGAGATTGAACAAGTCAATTCAATATGTTTTTTTAGTAAAAATTAAATTGATAAAAAAAAATGAGTTCAAAAGTCAATTTGAAGATTTGAAGATTCATTGGTTTCATTTATTTTTCTTTAAGTGTCCATTTATCTTAGGGCTTTTTACGTAGTTTATGCGATTCTAAAATCGAACTCTTGCAGCTATAGAAATCTCTCGCTAGAATAAAAAAACTTTTTTCATTTTTTACGCTTATTGTCATATCATTATTTCTGGTTTATCTGATTTCATAATCATAAATTTGAAACAAAAAAGAAATTTTCTCAATGAATCTAAAACTATTTTGTATTTGGAGTACTGCAAATTGTATATAATATAATAATATCTCAACAATCAACTTCTTTTATTGATTCTTTTATTGATGATCTGACAATTGGAAATATATGGTAAATCCATTACATATGCTAAATGTAATAAATTAAGAAGTTAGTTTTTAACATGGAATCCATTAGTTTCAACAATCTGCCCTTCCCGAAAAGAGAAAAATTTTTATTTATTGGAATTGTAAAGGTCGATGGGGAAAAAAGACTCCCCACCACCAAAATATGAGTGAAAACATACAAAAAAAATACAAAATTGTATTTTTTTTTTTATTTATATTTTTAGATTTAGAATTCAGAAAATAGAAGAATTATTCTTTTAGACATAACATTAAGATTCTATTCTATTTCATATTAATATGAACTTTGAATCAAATTTGGATTATTCCAATATTTTAGGACTTATTTGTTTGTCGTACAAAAAAACTTTTTGAATTCCCGGTAGAAAGAGATTTCCCTAATGACAAAGCTTTTAACGACGCCCAATAGCCTTTCATTTTCCAAATATTTTTACGAATACGCTTTTTTGATATCGAAGTACGTTTTTTTGGAACTGCCATTTAAAAATGAAGAAGTTACTCAGTGTTATAGTTGGATGTGAAAGACATCTATTGTTCTATTATTATATTCTTATTCATTATCTATTTTTTCTCTAAATAATATTCTCTTCATAAAAAAGAAATATAGATATGTCAAAGATCCATGAAAACTGGATCAAAAATGACTCGAAATAACAAAATATGCCATAAAACCAAAAATTAATTTTTGGTTGGGAACTATTGGTTCGCGTTGTTTATCTCTCAAAGTTATATCTTTAGAATCTGCATGTCATCAAAATCAAATCAAACTTAATAAAATAAAAAAAGAATCTAAAAAACCTTTATTTTCGGCATTCTATAACTTGATTTACATGTAATAAAATACCAGGATTGTACTTTTGACTAATAAATTGATAGTCAAACTAGAAAAAAATACAACTAAATTTAATTTTCAAATTCGAATGAGACTAGTAATAAATCTGTTAAAAGATACGTGGTTTGATAAAAAAGGATCTCAGTCATTTTTGATCCTTTCTTGCTAAAAAGTTCATTTTAGTTCCATATTTTTCTAAACTTTACTAATAAATTGTTTTGATTGAAATGGAAAACAATCAATCCCATAATGAATTAGTTAATTAATTGAAAATTAGTTAATGATAATGAATTGAAATAAACTAACTAAAATCAAGAGTTTTTTTTCATTAGACCGATGACCTTAGTTAATCTTATAATTCGTATCCGCGTCAAGTACTCTTTTTAGGCTAAATTTTTATCCTTGTTCTATGAATATAAATTTTGATTACGATAAATTATTATATTTTTATTTTCCTATTATAAGTGTTCGTTTTTTTATATGTCACTTGGTCATATCATTTGACCAATTGTAACTTCTTTTTTGAATATTTGAACGGTTTTGAAAAGACTCAGAATAATTAACATTAATATATAAACTTCTTAAATCATTTAGTGCATATCTTGATTTTTTATTGACTTTTTCGAAAGGTAAGATCCGGTGAATCGGAAACAATTAATTAAGAATAAAAAACTTTTTTTATGGAACAGACATATCAATATGCGTGGATAATACCTTTTCTTCCACTTCCAGTTCCTATGTTAATAGGGTTGGGACTTCTTCTTTTTCCGACGGCAACAAAAAGTCTTCGCCGTATGTGGGCTTTTCAGAGCGTTTTGTTGTTAAGTATAGTCATGATTTTTTCGATGAATCTTTCTATTCAGCAAATAAATAGTAGTTCTGTCTATCAATATGTATGGTCTTGGATTATTAATAATGATTTTTCGTTAGAATTCGGATACTTGATCGATCCACTTACTTCTATTATGTCAATACTAATCACTACTGTTGGAATTTTGGTTCTTATTTATAGTGATAATTATATGTCTCATGATCACGGGTATTTGAGATTTTTTGCTTATATGAGTTTTTTCAGTACTTCTATGTTGGGATTAGTTACTAGTTCAAATTTGATACAAATTTATATTTTTTGGGAATTAGTTGGAATGTGTTCGTATCTATTAATAGGATTTTGGTTCACACGACCTGTTGCAGCAAAGGCTTGTCAAAAAGCCTTTGTAACTAATCGTGTTGGCGATTTTGGTTTATTATTAGGCATTTTAGGGTTTTATTGGGTAACGGGGAGTTTCGAATTTCGTGATTTATTCCAAATATTTAATAACTTGATTGCTAATAATGAGGTCGATTTTTTATTTGTTACTTTGTGCGCTGTTCTTTTATTTGCCGGTGCGATTGCTAAATCTGCACAATTTCCTCTTCATGTATGGTTACCTGATGCGATGGAAGGGCCGACTCCTATTTCGGCCCTTATACATGCTGCTACGATGGTAGCAGCGGGCATTTTTCTTGTAGCTCGACTTATGCCTCTTTTCATAGTCATACCCCCCATAATGAATTTCATCTCTTTGATAGGGATAATAACAGTTTTTTTAGGAGCTACTTTAGCTCTTGCTCAAAAAGATATTAAGAGGGGTTTAGCCTATTCCACAATGTCTCAATTGGGTTATATGATGTTAGCTTTAGGTATGGGGTCTTATCGCAGTGCTTTATTTCATTTGATTACTCATGCTTATTCTAAAGCATTATTGTTCTTAGGATCGGGATCCGTTATTCATTCAATGGAAACTCTTGTTGGGTATTGTCCAAAAAAAAGTCAGAATATGGTGCTTATGGGAGGTTTAACAAAACATGTACCAATTACAAAAAATTCTTTTTTTTTAGGTACACTTTCTCTTTGCGGTATTCCACCCCTTGCTTGTTTTTGGTCCAAAGATGAAATTCTTAATGATAGTTGGTTGTATTCACCTATTTTTGCAATAATAGCTTGGTCTACGGCGGGATTAACGGCATTTTATATGTGTCGGATTTATTTACTTACTTTTGAAGGACATTTAAACGTTCATTTTCAAAATTACAGTGGAAAAAGGAACACCCCCTTATATTCAATATCGCTATGGGGTAAAGAAGGTTCAAAAATAAGTAACAAAAACTTTCGTTTGGTAACTTTATTAAAAATGA